TATCCAATTTGTATATTAAAAAGATTACCATATATAACACAAAATTTCTCCGCCGACTCCTTCTAGCCGAGCCTCTCGGTCTGTCATTATACCTCGAGAAGTCGAAATAATTACAATCCCCATCCCGCCTAAAATTCGAGGAATTCGTTGATAATTAGAATAGATTCGTAGACCAGGTCGACTGATCCGTTTTAAATTTAAAAGATTTCTATAGGGCCTTTTCCTATTTCTTCTATGTCGGAGCGTTAAAACCAAAAAATCTTTGTTGTTTTCTCGATGTTTTCTCACGTTTTCGATAAAACCTTCTCTTAAAAGTATTTTGACAATATTTTCGGTAATATTAGTAGCTGTTATTCGAAGCACCCTTTTTTTATCCATATCAGCGTTTTGTATAGAGGTTATTACCTCAGCAATAGTGTCCCTATCCATGATGAACTCAAATTGTTGGTGACTGAAAATTTGATATAATCAACATGTTTTTCTTTTTTTTTTACTTATTTCGTTCTTATTCTTCTTTCTTTATGAATTTAAATAATTAAATTTAAAATTAAAGGTATATGCGTGAGATACAATCTATTTATTATTTTTATTTTATTATTTTGAATCTTAATCTATTTCTTTCAACTATCCCACTATAAAATATCACGATCCCCTTTTTATAATACCTCAGGGGCTAATGAAACTATTTTAGTAAAATTAAATTGTCTTAATTCCCGGGCTATCGCACCAAAAATTCGAGTTCCTTTTGGATTTCCTTCTTGATCAATAACAACTGCAGCATTGTCATCATATCGGATTATCATACCGTTGTCACGTTTGAGTTCTTTACAGGTACGTACAATTACAGCTCTGACCACTTCTGATTTTTCTAGGGGCATATTTGGTACTGCTTCTTTGATCACAGCAACAATAACGTCACCAATATGAGCATATCGACGATTGCTTGCCCCTATGATTCGAATACACATCAATTCTCGAGCCCCGCTGTTATCTGCTACATTTAAATGGGTCTGAGGTTGAATCATATCATTTTGTAATCTGTTCTTTTAATGCAAAGGACAAAGAAAAAAAGAAATATTATTTGTCTAAAAAGAAAAAAAGGAATAAGGAATTTTTTTTCACACCCCAGACTCATTTCTGTTAGTTCTACTTTTTATCCTTTATCCCGAAATAATGAATTGAGTCCGTATAGGCATTTTGGATGCTGCTATTGAAATAGCTCTTCTAGCTATATTTTCTGTTACTCCGCTCATTTCATAAAGTATTCGACCGGGTTTAACAACAGCTACCCAATATTCGGGGGATCCTTTCCCCGAACCCATACGTGTTTCTGCGGGCCTTAGTGTAACCGGTTTGTCTGGAAATATACGTACCCATAGTTTTCCGCCACGACGTGCATTTCGTGTCATTGCTCGTCGACCGGCTTCTATTTGTCTAGATGTAATCCAAGCGGGTTCAAGTGCCTGAAGGGCATATTTACCGAAACAAATACGATTCCCTCGATAAGATATTCCCTTCATTCTTCTTCTATGTTGTTTACGGAATCTGGTTCTTTTGGGGTTATAGTTGACGTCGATTCAGCATTTTGAACGTCTCTACTACAGAACCGGACGTGAGAGTTTCTTCTCATACGGCTCCTCGCGAATAACGAATAAAAGAATTAAAAATAAAAACGATTTCGAATTTTAATTAATTTAATTAATTTTAATTAATATTAATTAAAAAATTAACTAATTAAATATACATGTGTTTAATGAATCGTGGGATTCTTTGAGATTTCATCTAATCTATTAGTAATTTATAGATCTTGTTTGAATAGATAATTCAAGATTTTAGTTTCTATTTTCGAAATCATATTGTTATTTTGGAATAAAAATAGAACAAATTTTTCGTTCAATTTTAGCAATCCAAAAAAAGAAAGTTTTCGCGGGCGAATATTTACTCTTCTATTTAAGTTTTCGGTTTGTCTCGTGCCTTCTTACAATAGATGAATTGATCTTCGGTTCGTTCCGCCATCCCTACCAATGAATCATTAAGATTTTTTTTCACTAAAATCTTTTGCATTCACAACTTCTATCGTTCCCATCGCTTCTTATTTAATGCTTAGGTCCAAATTTTACACTGGAGCTCATAATGAAATTTGTTCTTGAGTCAATCTTTTCAGTCTTTATTGGCTCGAAGCTCTTGATTTTTTTGTTTTGTTCTATATCTAGAAGAAGAGTCATTTAATTATGTTATGGAAGAATCAGTATTGATGCTTTATTACACTGCCTTTTATGAGATGACTTATAGACCTTACATATTGGAATTCTATTTCTATATCATTGATATTTTTTTCTCTCTTTCTCTCATCCTTCCATTTATCCACATCTTTCTTCTCTATTTTTCTTTCTACAAAAAAATCAATCCGATTTTTTTGTAGAAAGAAAAAAATGCAGTTGCTACAAAGATATGACCGATATATCACATCTTGACTGGTTCTTTAGATTGAGATAATGCG